GAAGACATTTTTTTCACTAGTCTTTGATTTCAAAAGGACATTACTCACTGATGAAAAATCAAAAAAAGAAAGAGAGAAAAGCCTACTATCGGAATCGAACCGATGACCATCGCATTACAAATGCGATGCTCTACCCTCTGAGCTAAGTAGGCTGACTTGATACGCCTAGGAATTCAATAAACTCTCAGAATCCTTGCTTGCTATTAACTAATTAGAATACAATTTTTTTGAAATTCTGAGCTATTCATAATAAATATGAATCAAAAACAAGAAAATATAGAATTTCAAAAAATCTGAAATCTTATAGAACATAATGGTTAATTTGGGCCTATCGAATTTCGACTTCTTTCTCACAATACTATATATAAATAAGAAATGAATAAATATTCAAAAATTTTTTTGTTTTTGAATTCAACCGACATTTGAAATTCTTTTGATTACCCTTCTCTCTTTTCTTCCCTATCATCTATCTTGCAAATTCTAATTTTTGAATGGAATTCTTAGTTATAACAAATGAGACATGCCGCCGCTTTCATTCGGAAAGGTGGAATTTAGGACGAAAAATCGACCGTTTAAGTAATGGAAATTACATAGAAAAGTGATCGGAAGGAGGACAGATAGATATATGGGATGGATCCACTTATATTGAATTGTAGAGACATAAATGATAAAATCGTTTTTGATTGGATCAAAAAGCAAAGATGAGAAAAGACTTTTTCGAGATAGCAATAAGTCTCTACTAAATTCAATAGTGCCGGTAGAAATAAAAGACAAGTGGGAAGGACATCACAGTGAGATCCTAATCTCAAAGGGGGATATGGCGAAATTGGTAGACGCTACGGACTTAATTGGATTGAGCCTTGGTAGGGAAACTTACTAAGTGAGAACTTTCAAATTCAGAGAAACCCTGGAATTAACAAAAATGGGCAATCCTGAGCCAAATCCCGTTTTCTGAAAACAAAGAAAGGTTTGGAAAGCGAAAATCAAAAAGGATAGGTGCAGAGACTCAATGGAAGCTGTTCTAACAAATGGAGTTGATTGTCTTACGTTGGTAAAGGAATCTTTCTCTTGAAACTTCAGAAAGAGTGAAGGATAACCCTGTATAATATACATAGGTAAGGTATGCGTACTGAAATACTATAAAATATCAAATGATTAATGACGACTCGAATCTGTATTTGTTATATGAAAAATGAAAGAATTCTTGTGAATCGATTCAGATTGAAGAATAAAGAGACAAATCATTCACTCCAGAGTCTGATAGATCTTTTGAAGAATTGAGTCATTGGACGAGAATAAAGATAGAGTCCCATTCTACATGTCAATATTGGCAACAATGCAATTTATAGTAAGAGGAAAATCCGTCGATTTTAGAAATCGTGAGGGTTCAAGTCCCTCTATCCCCAAAGAGCCCATTTCGCTGTCTAACGCTTGAGTCTATCCTTTTCTTTATATTGATCCTTTTTTTCGTTAGCGCTTCCAAATTCCTTCTCTTTCCCATTCACCTACGCTTTTACAAACCACTCTGAGCGGAAAGGTTTTTCTCTTCTCACGAGTTTTGTGGGATAGATTATACGTGTACAAATGAACATCTTTGAGCAAGGAATCCCCATTTGAATTTGAATGATTCACAATGGAGATTTTTATTCATCCGGAAACTTACTAAGTTGTTCTTTTGACGATCCAATAAATTCCGGGACCTGGACGAGACTTTCTAATATCCTTTCAATTGACATATACCCAACTTCTCTAGTAAAATGAGGATGCAGTATCGGGAATAGTCGGGATAGCTCAGCTGGTAGAGCAGAGGACTGAAAATCCTCGTGTCACCAGTTCAAATCTGGTTCCTGACACACGATTCATTTGGCTGAGCCTCTATAAAGTAATTGATATGAATCGAGATACATTTTGATTCAATTCCTAAAGAGTCTAGATCATAATACATATTAGCCCTCTCGGTTTTTAGAGAGATATCCCATCTATTTTGATTTGATAGATGGGTAAAGACTTTCTTAGACAAAGTATCTAAGAAATGAGACTCTAGATTTCTATTCTTTTGAGTTGATTTATCCTCTCCTTCAAAAAAAACGAATAGAAATCGAATCCGATATCCTTTCATTCCCTTGTATTTTTTTTTTTCAAATTCTATTTTTGCATTGCCTCCTACATTACATGACTTTATTAGAGTCCGTCTAAGTGATGTGCGCACGACAAAGTTCATGATGCAGAACTCATTTGGTTCATCCTATTGGCTTGGATCATCCGAAATAAGTATCTGTCAAATTTGAGAATCCCAATGAAGCCCTAAGTGTCTTGTTTGTTATCCTAGCCAGACTACAAATGAGACCTAAATTCCTATGTTTCACCGAGAACAGAGCCTGGAATCTCTAGAATTCTAGAAGTGAAGATCCTTGTTTTCTCATTCAATGAGCATCTTGGATTTCATAAAATTTGGGGGCAATATAATCTTTACGCAAAGGCCACCCTATCCAACTTTCAG